ATAAGACCAAACGCAACTCTTTCTATTATTGCGTTGGATCCACAATTAATCCCAGGGGCTCTTAGGGTTGGTGTATTCTTTTTTTGCTATTCCGCAGTTTCGTCCCAAATATCACAACTTCTTCTACCCATCCTGTATATTGTCCGTTTCGTTCTGTGTTGGAATAGAAACTTATTCTTATTATATTAGTAGACGAGATTTTACGAAAAAAGTTCATTTATAGGAGAGAACAAATATTTCTTTTTTTCGATACGAATTTTACACAATACGAGAGCCGCCGCTATTTCGAATTGAAAAGGGTCGTATATAGCGAAGTGATAGTCCGGGGTCTCACAAAAAAGAATGATTTCTTTCAATTGACTATTCATCTATTGTATTTTCATGTAAATAGGGACAAGAGAGCTCTATGAAAAAATGGTGGTTCAATTCGATGGTATCTAAGAGTAAGGGGGAATTAGAATACAGGTGTTGGTTAAGTAAATCCATGGAGAGCCCTGGTCCTATTAAAAATCCCAGTGTAAGCGAGGAACTGATTCGAAATGATAAGGATAAAAACATTCATAGTTCGAGTGATAGTGACAGTTCAAGTTACAGCAAATTAGCTGGTGTCAGGGACATTCATAATTTCATCTCGGATGACACTTTTGTTGTCAAGGATAGTAATAGGGACAGTTATTCCATCTATTTTGATATTGAAAATCAAATTTTGGAACTAGACAATGCTCATTCTTTTTTGAGTGAACTAGAAAGTTCTTTTGATAGCTTTCGTAATTTTAGTTCGAGGAATAATGGATCTAAAAGCGATGATCCTGACTCCGATCGTTACATGTATGATACTAAATCGAGTTGGACTAATCACATTCATAATTGCCTTGACTCTTATCTTCATTCTCAAATCTGTATTGATAGTCACGTTTTAAGTAGTAGTGACAATTATAGTGCCAGTTACATTTCGAATTTCATTTGTAGTGAAAGTGAAAATAGTAGTGAAAGTGAGAGTTCCAATATACCCAATATACAAAGTAGCACGAATGGTAGTGATTTTACTATAAGCGAAAGTTCTAATGAAAGCGAAAGTTCTAATGAAAGCGATGTAACTCAAAAATACAGGCATTTATGGGTTCAATGCGAAAATTGTTATGGATTAAATTATAAGAAATTTCTTAAGTCAAAAATGTATCTTTGTGAACAATGCGGATATCATTTGAAAATGGTTAGCTCAGATAGAATTGACCTTTTGGTTGATCCAGGTACTTGGGATCCGATGGATGACGACATGGTCTCTATAGATCCCATTGAATTTGATTCAGAAGAGGAACCTTATAAAAATCGTATTGATTCTTATCAAAGCAAGACAGGATTAACGGAAGCTGTTCAAACAGGTACAGGGCAACTAAACGGGATTCCCATCGCAATTGGGGTTATGGATTTTCAGTTTATGGGGGGTAGTATGGGATCCGTAGTAGGCGAGAAAATAACCCGTTTGATCGAGTATGCTGCCAATAAATTTTTACCTCTTCTTCTAGTGTGTGCTTCTGGGGGAGCACGCATGCAAGAAGGAAGTTTGAGCTTGATGCAAATGGCTAAAATATCTTCTGCTTTATATGATTATCAATCAAATAAAAGGTTATTCTATGTATCAATTCTTACATCTCCTACTACGGGTGGAGTGACAGCTAGTTTTGGTATGTTGGGGGATATCATTATTGCTGAACCTAATGCCTATATTGCATTTGCAGGTAAAAGAGTAATTGAACAAACATTGAATAAGACAGTACCTGAAGGTTCACAAGAGGCTGAATATTTATTCGATAAGGGCTTATTCGATCCAATCGTACCACGTAATCTTTTAAAAGGTGTTCTGAGCGAGTTATTTCTGTTCCACGGCTGTTTTCCTTTGAATCCAAATTAACTCCAGCAGAGTTCTTAAGTGAACTTTTTTTTTATGGCGAACAATTAGTTAGTTAGTTTATCCGAATCAAAATAAAATCCGAAGAATGGATTTTTCTTTGGTGACATAAAATTTCATTGTAGAAAGAATCGTGCAGATAATTATTTTACCGATATGACGGATTAGTAATCAGTAAACCTCTCTTAACAAAACAACATAAAAAAGCACTCTTCCTTAGAATTAATTAGACTTAATTAGACTTAATTAGAATTAATTAGGGGGCAGGGCAAATAAAATGAATTTCATGTTCCCCTCTTGCGTATGTATATAATTCAAATAGAGAAAATCGAAACTCTTGCGTCTTTCTATATCTCCTAACAAGGACTATTTTCCTAGGAATCTCTGCTGTTGGATCGGATTCTACCGAATCCCTAAGGAATTGGTAATAAATTCTTTTCTTTTTTAATATCTAATTTCGTTTTTAACAAAACGAAATTAGATATTAAAAAAGAAATCCGAAGCTAAGAACAACAGAAGAAGAAAAATAAGTAATAATAATAACGCAAATGGATTATCATACATATATTTCATATAGAAAGATGCACAGGCCCGTTTATTTAGTTCTACATTCCTTGCGCTTAGTATATCTACTCATTTAGTATACTTAGTATACTTATCTACAATTATATAAGTATATTTAATATACATTTATATACGAATTAGAATATGAATTCTAATTATTCGAGGATATCCTTATACCAATAACAGGTACAAATATTAAATCGAGGTACCCTTTCTATGACAATTCTCAACAACTTTCCCTCTATTTTTGTGCCTTTAGTGGGCCTAGTATTTCCGGCAATGGCAATGGCTTCGTTATTTCTTTATCTTGAAAAAAATAAGATTTTTTAAATCCGATCGGATCAAGATAAAATCTCGTCTAGTTTTTTTTTTTTTTTTCAAGACTTAGCGATGACGGATATCCATTTAGTAGAATAGTGTATAAGAAAAAGAGGCGGCTTTCCTCGAACATAAACGAAGAGCTCTTATGCATGTGTAAACATGATATATAGGTACATAAATTCTATCTATTTTGAACAAGAGGCTGTGATTCGAACTCATGTCTGCAATGAAAGTCAATGTATCTATATGTATGTACCAATCTACAGGGACTTATATGAAGGGGATCCTCTTATTTTATTCTACCTCACCAATTCGATGAATTATTGCTAAGAGCTCACGTCCAAATAGTACTAGTTGATGAGAGTTACTTCGGAAATAAAAAAAGTAAACTAAAACGGATTTTTTTGTTATTTCCCTAATTCCAATAAAATGCAACTGGAGCTAGTATGTATGAGTTGGCGATCAGAATATATATGGATAGACTTTATAGCGGGCTCTCGCAAACCAGGCAATTTCTTCTGGGCCTTTATCCTTTTTTTAGGCTCATTAGGATTCTTAGTGGTTGGAATTTCTAGTTATTTTGATAGGAATTTGCTATCTTTATTTCCGTCGCAGCAAATCAATTTTTTTCCACAAGGGATCGTGATGTCTTTCTACGGGATCGCGGGTCTCTTTATTAGTTCCTATTTGTGGTGCACAATTACATGGAATGTAGGTAGCGGTTATGATCGATTTGATACAAAAGAGGGAATAGTGTGTATTTTTCGTTGGGGATTTCCTGGAAAAAATCGCCGCATCTTTTTACGATTCCTTATGAAAGATATTCAGTCCATCAGAATAGAAGTTAAAGAGGGTATTTATGCTCGTCGTGTCCTTTATATAGAAAGCAGAGGCTTGGGGGCCGTTCCCTTGAATCGTACTGATGATAATTTGACTCCGCGAGAAATTGAGCAAAAGGCTGCGGAATTGGCCTATTTCTTGCGTGTACCAATTGAAGGATTTTAAAAAATGAACTGAAGAATAAACGCTTTCTTAGCAAGAGGAAACCCCCACGAATCCATTTTTCTATAGCAAAACAGACTTGATTGAAGTTTCTTCAGAACGATCTGTTGGACCAAAGCAAACGTGTACGGAACAGCCATAATCTAAAACGAAACCCTTTTCTTTTATACTTTCTTTTGTCTTTCCTACTAAACAAAGAATTGGATCTCGTAAAATGAGGACTTTTCCGTCTTTTTTTTTCACTCATTTTTGATCATCACCATATTCTTCAGAAAATTCTCTCAAATATTCCTTGGACTATGCTCGGAGGCGGGGCTGGGGAGCCCGCTAATTTTTTTGTGAAATATTCGAAAAAGTTTCATTTTTAATAGAAAGTAAGTTCTTTCATTTCGAAATGCGACTAATATTCATTTTTTGAATTTGAATCTTTCGGGCATTCATCGAAGGGGGGAATCACTTCGAATATTTGATCAATTGAGATATACGGAAACTCTATTTTTTTATTATTTCTCGCCTCAAATTCAAATTTGAATTTGAGGCGAGAATTCGCGGTGGATTCTTCTTCGATTTCTGTAGTTTTTCTACACTCGGTTCAAGGACTAACCGCCAAATCCCAACAAAAAAAGAGACTCGATTTATAGGCGCGATACCTTGTAATCGAACTCATGCTTGATAGAAATAGTAGACGCATAGAATCAACAAATGAGGTGGGTTCATTAACAATTCACAGATGAAAAAATGACAAAAAAGAACGCATCCATTCCCCTTAGATATCTTTCATCTATAGTATTTGTAGTATTTTTGCCCTGGTGGATCCCTCTCTCATTTAATAAAAGTCTGGAATCCTGGGTTACTAATTGGTGGAATATTAGTCAATCCGAAACCTTTTTGAATGATATTCAAGAAAAGGCTATTCTAGAAAAATTCATAGAATTAGAGGAATTATTCCTCTTGGACGAAATGATAAAGGAATTTCCGGAAAGATGTCTAGAAAAGCTTCGTATAGGGCTCCAGAAAGAAACAATCCAATTAATCAAGATGCACGATGAGGATCATATCCATACGATTTTTCACTTCTCGACAAATACAATCTGCTTCGTTATTCTAAGTGGTTATTCTATTCTGTGTAATGAAGAACTTTTTATTCTTAACTCTTGGGTTCAAGAATTCCTATATAATTTAAGCGACACAATAAAAGCCTTTT